AATTGGCTGTTTTTGCATTAATTGCTATTTCATCAATTTTACTGATTAGTGTACCTGTTGTATTTGCTTCTCCCGACGGTTGGTCGAGTAACAAGAATATTGTATTCTCCGGCACATCATTATGGATTGGATTAGTCTTTCTAGTCGGTATTCTTAATTCTCTTATCTCTTAAATTGAATCTCAAAAACCTATTTGTTTTTGTTATAGATCCAAAAATGAAATGACCCCTCCCCCGAATTGTTTTAGATTATGAGAAACATAAAAATCAGATAAAAGCTCCCAAAACGCAAAAAAAAAAAAAAGATTCTAGGGAGGGGTCAAACTTCTTATATTGGAAAAAGATTCGAAAACGAAAAAACAAAATGGAAAATATATTCCAACTTATAGAATAATAAATTCTATTAGATAGAATCCATCTATATATATTTCTATATAGATTTCGAATTCTATGGAAAGAAAGATCTCTCTGTCTTTTATTTGTTCATTTTGATTTATTATCTGGAATCACCTTTACCTTAAAAAACTACCTTAAAGAACATAGTCTCAGATCAAACTAGGCACAAATAGAATCTATTTATTACGTATAAAGAATAATAAAGAACAATAAGTGGATGCGGATATAGTCGAATGGTAAAATCTCTCTTTGCCAAGGAGAAGACGCGGGTTCGATTCCCGCTATCCGCCCCCCCCGAAAAAAGAAATAGTAATCAATCTCGTGTTAACAAAATAAAACCGCAATTCTTTTGCTTGCCGATGAGGCGACACCCGGATTTGAACTGGGGAAAAGGGATTTGCAGTCCCCCGCCTTACCGCTCGGCCATGCCGCCAAAACGATAGAAAATTTATGAACTCCCCCTTTTTTAGGGGGGTTCAATTTCTTTCTTTTTTTTTTCTATTGAAAAAGAAAAAGGTGTATTTTCAACCACAAAAAAAAGTCAGAACAAATTGGCACCCTTAACTACTCACGGTGAATTCAAGAACTATATCTTGGATTAAAATCCACGAATGTTTTTCACTAACCCAATGAGATAAGAAAATAAAAATTGATACATAACTAATTGGTATTGAGTCTTTTCTATAAAAAACATGCTTTTCAATTTCCATTATAATAGCAATTCTCAGTATATGTAAACCCCAGGACATAAATTGTTACACGGATATCATAAAATGGAATTGGGTTTCTTATCCATCTTTCTTATCCATATTGAATACCTATCGCGAATTTTAGACAAAAATTCTCATGCTTCTGTTTTTACACCTTCTTAATGAAATAAATAGATTGAATAAAAAATGGAGCACAGCATAAGCTGTCCCGAATGGGATTCCAAAGAGACCATAGTTTTATCTTCGCATGGTTACTAAATCGAAGTTTTAAGCACTTCAATCATATTATACAAATGCTACTCAAAAAAGCAAGTAAGAATCTCTCTTTTTTCCGCGAATTCTTTTTTGAACTTTACCGAGGGAATCACGAAAAGATTAAGTGCTAAAAAATCAATTCTATTTTGATTATTAGAATAATTCGAATCAAAAGATAAAATCGAGAATTGTTTTATGGTATCCAGTCGAATTGAACGATGTAATATCATAATATAAAATCAAATAATAATAGTCGAAATTGAATCACTTTTTTGTTTCGATATTCTATACAAAACTTCATAAGTCTAGTTGGAAGTTTTCAATTCCTTTTCGTTTGTATCTGTTACAAATTCAAATTTGATACTCAAATTTGATTTATTCCCCTGTTCAGTTTATAGATATGTCATCCATTCCATATACGGAATTAGTTGCAATTTCATGTGATTCAGTAAACAAAATAGGAATTCTATCCTTGCTTGATCGATTTATATGATTCGATGAAGAATGAGAGCATGGGATATATTCTCTAAATATATAAATGGCAAAATTCAAAATGCTTGGGGATAGAAATGGGGGGATTTCTACAATACCGGGGTTGAAGCAGATACAATTTGAAGGGTTTTGTAGGTTCATTGATCAGGGATTAGCAGAAGAACTTTCTAAGTTTCCAAAGATTGAAGATAGAGATCAAGAAATCGAATTTCAATTATTTGTGGAAACATATCAATTGGTAGAACCCCTGATAAAAGAAAAAGATGCTGTATATGAATCACTCACATATTCTTCTGAATTCTATGTATCTGCGGGATTAATTCGGAAAACTAGTAGGGATATCCAGGAACAAACCATTTTTATTGGAAACATTCCTCTGATGAATTACCTGGGAACTTCTATAGTAAATGGAATATACAGAATTGTAATCAATCAAATATTACAAAGCCCCGGTATCTATTATCGATCCAAATTGAATCATAACGGAATTGCAGTCTATACTGGCACGATAATATCGGATTGGGGAGGAAGATTAGAATTCGAAATTGATAGAAAAGCTAGGATATGGGCTCGTGTGAGTAGAAAACAGAAGATATCTATTCTAGTTTTACTATCAGCTATGGGTTCGAATTTAAAAGAAATCTTAGAGAATGTTCTCTACCCTGAGATTCTCTTGTCTTTCCTCGATGATGAGGAGAAAGAAAAGATTGGATCACAAGAAAATGCCATTTTGGAATTTTATCAGCAATTTGCTTGTGTAGATGGAGATCTGGTATTTTCTGAATCTTTATGTGAGGAATTACAAAAAAAATTCTTTCAACAAAGATGTGAATTAGGAAGGGTTGGTCGGCGAAATATGAACCGAAGGCTTAATCTTGATATACCTCAGAATAATACATTTTTGTTACCGCGAGATATATTAGCAGCTGTGGATCATTTGATTGCAATGAAATTTGGAATGGGTACACTTGACGATATGAATCATTTGAAAAATAAACGTATTCGTTCCGTAGGGGATCTGTTACAGGATCAATTCGGATTGGCTTTGGTTCGTTTAGAGCATATGGTTAGAGGAACTCTATGTGGAGCAATTGGGCATAAATTGATACCGAATCCTCAGAATTTGGTAACTTCAACTCCATTAACAACCACTTTTGAATCTTTTTTTGGATTACACCCATTATCTCAAGTTTTGGATCAAACTAATCCATTGGCACAAATTGTTCATGGTAGAAAATGGAGTTATTTAGGTCCGGGAGGATTGACAGGACGAACGGCTAGTTTTCAGATACGAGATATCCATCCTAGTTACTATGGGCGCATTTGTCCAATTGACACGTCTGAAGGAATCAATGTTGGACTTATCGGATCGCTAGCAATTCATGCGAGGATTGGACATTGGGGGTCTATAGAAAGTCCATTTTTTTTAATCTCTCAGAGATTAAAAAAAGTACAGATGCTTTATTTATCACCAAATAGAGATGAATACTCTATGGTAACGACAGGAAATTCCTTGTCGCTGAATGGAGGTATTCAGGAGGAAGAGGTTGTTCCAGCCCGATACCGTCAAGAATTTTTAACTATTGCATGGGAGCAGGTTCATCTTCGAAGTTTTTTTCCCTTCCAATATTTTTCTGTCGGAGCTTCCCTCATTCCCTTTGTCGAGCATAATGATGCGAATCGGGCTTTAATGGGTTCTAATATGCAACGCCAAGCAGTTCCGCTTTCGGAGTCCGAAAAGTGCATTGTTGGAACTGGGTTAGAACGCCAAGTGGCTCTAGATTCGGGGGTTCCCGCTATAGCCGACCACGAGGGAAGGGTCATTTCTACTGATCCGGACAAGATCATTTTCTCGGGCAATGGGCAGACTCTAAGCATTCCATTAGTTATGTATCAACGCTCCAACAAGAATACTTGTATGCATCAAAAACCCCACGTTCCGCAGGGGAAATTCATAAAAAAGGGACAAATTTTAGCAGACGGTGCTGCTACAGTTGGTGGCGAACTCGCTTTGGGAAAAAACATATTAGTAGCTTATATGCCCTGGGAAGGTTACAATTTTGAAGATGCGGTACTGATTAGTGATCGTTTGCTATATGGAGGTATTTATACTTCTTTTCACATACGGAAATATGAAATTCAGACGCATGTGACAAGTCATGGCCCTGAAAGAATTACTAGTGAAATACCATCTCTAGAAGCTCATTTACTCCGAAATTTATCCAAAAATGGAATTGTGATGCTGGGATCTTGGGTGGAGCCGGGTGATATTTTAGTGGGTAAATTAACGCCCCAAAGTGCGTCATGGCATGCTCCGGAAGATAGATTAGTAAGAGCGATCCTTGGCATTCCGGTATCCGCCTCAAAGGAAACTTGTCTAAAACTGCCTAGAGGTGGGAGGGGTCGAGTTATTGATGTGAGATGGATCCAGAATACAGGGGGTTCGAGTTCGACTCCAGAAAGGGTTTGTATATATATTTTACAGAAACGTGAAATAAAAGTCGGTGATAAAGTAGCTGGAAGACATGGAAATAAGGGGGTTGTTTCCAAGATTTTGTCTAGGCAGGATATGCCTTATTTGCAAGATGGAAGACCTCTTGATATGGTTTTCAATCCATTAGGGATACCCTCACGAATGAATGTAGGGCAGATATTTGAATGCTCGCTCGGGTTAGCGGGGAGTCTGCTAGATAGACATTATCGAGTAGCACCTTTTGATGAGAGATATGAGCAAGAGGCTTCGAGAAAGCTAGTATTTTCGGAGTTATATGAAGCTAGTAAGCAAACAGCGAATCCATGGGTATTTGAACCCGAGTATCCGGGAAAAAGCAGACTATTTGATGGAAGAACCGGAGATCCTTTTGAACAACCTGTTCTAATAGGAAAACCCTATATTTTGAAATTAATTCATCAAGTTGATGATAAAATACACGGACGTTCAATTGGACCTTATGCAATTGTTACGCAACAACCCGTTAGAGGAAGGTCCAGGCAAGGGGGACAGCGGGTGGGAGAAATGGAAGTTTGGGCTCTAGAGGGGTTTGGTGTTGCCCATATTTTACAAGAGATGCTTACTTATAAATCTGATCATATAACAGCTCGCCGCGAGATAGTCGGCCCTACGATCATTGGGGGTACAATACCGCAACCTAAGGACCCTGAGGATGCTCCCGAATCTTTTCGATTGCTCGTTCGAGAACTACGATCTTTGGCTCTGGAACTGAATCATTTCCTTATATCTGAGAAGAACTTTCAGATTAATAGGAAGGAAGTTTAATCATTGAAATGAATCATCGTTTTTATTCTATGATTGATCAGTATAAACATCAACAACTCCGAATTGGATCAGTTTCTCCTCAACAAATAAGTGCTTGGGCCAAAAGAATCCTACCCAATGGGGAAACCATTGGGGAGGTAACAAGCCCCTATACTTTTTTTTATAATAGCGATAAACCCATAATAGGTGGATTATTTTGTGAAAGAATTTTTGGGCCTATAAGAAGTGGGGTTTGTGCTTGTGGAAATTATCGCGAAATCAGAGATAAAAAAGAAAACCCAAAATTATGTGAACAATGCGGAGTCGAATTTGTTGATTCTCGGATACGGAGATATCAAATGGGCTATATTAAATTGGCATGCCCAGTAACTCATGTGTGGTATTTGAAACGGCTTCCTAGTTATATCGCAAATCTTTTAGATAAACCTCTTAAAGAATTAGAGGATCTAGTATACTGCGATGTGTGACTTGATCCAAATCCTAAGTTTACAGATTCAGAATGAGAAACTGTCATTCCATTTAATCGAATTGGGATGCCTTGGGTCTGACATGTCTCTGGGGAGAGTAACATGAAGCTCAGAATTAGGGTTTTCTTTAATACTCCCACACAAAAAGGTAATTGGTCTATGGTCGATTCGATAACAAATAAATATGAATTAATAGTTGTACCTCGTAAAAAAAAAAAAATAAAAAAAGACTTCGTGGAATTAACCCTTCCCCTTATTTTAGTAAGAAATTAGATTCTGCTCAAATAACCAAATATGTCATGGTTGCAGAAGTCTATCCATCGCATATAGGCTTAAGGATATCATAGCATAACCGTCGAGGCGAAGTAGGGACCTAAAAGATCGAATGGAGCGATACATGGACAAGTCAATCTCTTATGAATTCCAAGGTATTCCTTAATCTTTATTAAGAATTAAGGGGATTCCTCATTCGAAAGGAAGGAGACTACTCAAGAATTTCACATTTCATTTATTTTTTTTATGTCCTTATCTTATTGAGAATTCAGTAAATATAAAGAATTTACAAAATAGAAATCAAAAAACAGAAATAAAAAGAAGAATGAATCGATAAACTGGTGCTTGGTCCTCATTGAGAACTTGAGTAAAGAGTAGATTTTGTAAGGCTTTTTTACAATTTGAAAGCGGGAAACCCGTCTTTTTTTTTTTTATTTTTTTGGTAACTACTTGAGCCGGATGAGGGGAAACTCTCACGTCCGATTTTGAAAGGGGGAGATCCCATTGGATCCTATCCAAATTGCTTGTTTGCTAGACCCGTAGTTAAAAAACCGACTTTCTTACGATTACGAGGTTCATTCAAATATGAAATCCAATCCTGGAAATACAGCATCCCGCTTTTTTTTACTACCCCACGCTTCGATACGTTTCGAAATCGCGAAATTTCTACCGGAGCGGGTGCTATCCGAGAACAATTAGCCGATCTGGATTTGAGAAGTATTATAGATTATTCATTAGTCGAATGGAAAGAATTAGGAGAAGAGGGGCCCAAGGAAAATGAGTGGAAAGATCGAAAAATTATACGAAGAAAGGATTTTTTGGTTAGACGGATGCAATTAGCTAAGCATCTTATTCAAACGAATATAGAACCGGAATGGATGGTTTTATGTCTATTACCGGTTCTTCCTCCTGATTTGAGGCCATCTATTCAAATAGGTAGGGGAAAACAAATAAGCTCGGATATTAATGAACTCTATAAACGAGTTATCTTGCGGAACAATGCTCTTATCAATATCTTAAACACAGGTAGATATGCGCCGAGTGACTTAGTAATGTCTCAGGAGAAATTGATACAAGAAGCCGTGGATACACTTCTTGATGATGGAATCCGCGGACAACCAATGAGGGACGGTCATAATAAGATTTACAAGTCGTTTTCAGATATAATTCAGGGCAAGGAGGGAAGATTTCGCGAAACTCTGCTTGGCAAACGGGTTGATTATTCGGGTCGTTCTGTCATTGTCGTAGGACCCTCCCTTTCATTACATCGATGTGGATTGCCCCGCGAAATAGCAATAGAGCTTTTCCAGACATTTTTAATTCGTGATCTAATTAGACAACATTTTGCTTCGAGCATAGTAGTTGCTAAGAGTCAAATTCGGGAAAAAGAACCAATTGTATGGGAAATACTTCGCGAAGTTATGCGGGGGCATCCCGTCTTGCTGAATAGAGCGCCTACTCTGCATAGATTAGGCATACAGGCATTCCAACCTATTTTAGTGGAAGGACGCGCGATTTCTTTACATCCATTAGTTTGTAAGGGATTCAATGCGGACTTTGATGGGGATCAAATGGCTGTTCATGTGCCCTTATCTATGGAAGCTCAAGCAGAAGCTCGGTTACTTATGTTTTCTCATATGAATCTTTTGTCTCCAGCTATTGGGGATCCAATTTCGGTCCCAACCCAAGATATGCTTATTGGGCTTTATATATTAACGAGTGGGAATCCTCGGGGTATTTGTTCAAATAGGTATAATTTGGATAGTCGCAGAAATTTTGAAAATGAAATAATTTACCATAATAACTATAAGTATTATAAAGAAGAAGGACTTTTTTTTTGTAATTCCTATGATGCAATTGGAGCTTATCGACAGAAACGAATTCATTTAGATAGTCCGGTCTGGCTCCGGTGGCGACTAGATCAACGACCTATTTCCGCAAGAGAAGCTCCCATCGAAGTTCACTACGAATCTTTGGGTACCTATCATGAGATTTATGGACACTATCTAATAGTAAAAAGTATAAAAAAAGGAATTCGTTGTATATACATTCGAACCACCGTTGGTCATATTTTCTTTTATCGAGAGATTGAAGAAGCTATACAAGGGTTTTTCCGGACCTGTTCATAGGATATCTAAGTATCTGAATGGTATCGAAACTCAATTCTCCAATACCGGTGTGACTTCGGGTCTCTCCGGTTCAACTAGGATCCTAGTTCTTGAATTTCTACATGAATCAAGATCACGAAAAGGAAGTTTTCCAATCATTGACTCAAATCCATTGTCGAACTCCGCTGAGCAGAATATGGAGGTACTTATGGCAGAAGGGGCCAATCTAGTCTTTCACAATAAAGTGATAGATGGAACTGCCATTAAACGACTTATTAGCAGATTAATAGATCACTTCGGGATGGCATATACATCACACATCCTGGATCAAATAAAAACTTTGGGGTTCCAGCAAGCCACTGCTCGATCCATTTCATTAGGAATTGACGATCTTTTAACAATACCCTCTAAGGGATGGCTAGTCCAAGATGTTGAACAAGAGAGTTTTCTTTTGGAAAAACACTATCATTATGGCAATGTACACGCAGTAGAAAAATTACGCCAATCCATCGAGGCGTGGTATGCTACAAGTGAATATTTGCGACAAGAAATGAATCCGAATTTTAGGATGACTGACCCCTTTAATCCAGTCCATATAATGTCTTTTTCGGGAGCTAGAGGAAATGCATCTCAAGTACACCAATTAGTAGGTATGAGAGGATTAATGTCGGATCCACAAGGACAAATGATTGATTTAAGCATTCAAAGCAATTTACGCGAAGGATTGTCTTTAACAGAATATATCATTTCTTGCTACGGAGCCCGCAAAGGGGTTGTGGATACTGCTGTACGAACAGCAGATGCTGGATATCTTACACGTCGACTTGTTGAAGTAGTTCAACACGTTGTTGTACGTAGAACAGATTGCGGCACCATCCGGGGGATTTCTGTCAGTCCTCAAAATGGGATGATGTCGGAAAGAATTTTGATACAAACATTAATTGGTCGTGTATTAGCAGACGATATTTATATGGGCCCGCGGTGTATTGCCATTCGAAATCAAGATATTGGGAGTGGGCTTGCCAATCGACTCATAACTCTTCAAGCACAATCAATATCTATTCGAACTCCCTTCACCTGTAGGAGTTTGTCTTGGATCTGTCGATTGTGTTATGGCCGGAGTACCGCTCACGGCGACCTGGTGCAACTAGGGGAGGCTGTAGGTATTATCGCGGGGCAATCCATTGGAGAACCGGGCACTCAACTAACATTAAGAACGTTTCATACCGGCGGAGTATTCACGGGGGGTACTGCAGAATGTGTACGAGCTCCTTCGAATGGAAAAATAAGATTCAATGAGGATTTGGTTTATCCGACACGTACACGTCACGGACACCCTGCTTTTCTATGTTATATAGAATTGTATGTAACGATTGAAAGTGAAGATCTTATACATAACGTGACTATTCCACAAAAGAGTTTTCTTTTAGTTCAAAATGATCAATATGTAGAATCAGAACAAGTGATTGCTGAGATTCGCGCGGGAACATACACGTTACATTTTAAAGACAGGGTTCAAAAACATATTTATTCTGACTCAGAGGGAGAAATGCACTGGAGTACTGAGGTGTACCGTGGCCCCGAATTTACATATAGTAATGTCCATGTCTTATCAAGAACGAGTCATTTATGGATATTATCTGGGGGGTCGTGCAAGCCTGGTGCAGTCCCTTTCTCACTCCACAAAGACCAAGATCAAACGCACATCCATTTTACCTCTGCCGGAGGCAGATATATTTCTAATCTTTCAGTAAGTAATGATCAAGTAAGACGCAAATTATTTCGTTTTCATCTTTCTGATAAAAGAGAAAGCGGGATTCCTGATTATTCAGACTTGAATCGAAGCATATGGGAGGATCATTGGAATCTCATATATCCTCCTATTCGCCACAAGGATTTGGATTTCTTGGCAAAGAGGCGCGTAAATGGATTTCTCATCCCATTACAATCGATTCAGGACCGATACAAAGAACTAAGGGCCTGTTCTGGTATCTCTATTGAAATACCCATTAATGGCATTTTTCGTAGAAATAGTATTCTTGCTTATTTTGATGATCCTCATCCTCAATATAGAAAGAGGCGTTCGGGAATTACTCAATATAGGACTCTAGGGACACATTCAATTCGAAAAAGGGAGGCTTTTATTGAGTATCAAGGAGTCAAAGAATTGAAAACAAAATACCAAATAAAAGTCGATCGATCTTTTTTCATTCCCGAGGAAGTGCATATTTTACCCGAATCTTCGTCCATAATGGTACGAAACAATAGTTTCATTGGAGTAGATACACCAATCACTTTAAATATAAGAAGTAGAGTAGGCGGATTAGTACGAGTGGAAAAGAAAAAAAAGGGGATTGAACTCAAAATCTTTTCTGGGAATATCAATTTTCTTGGAGAGATGGATAAGATATCCCGACATAGCGGCATCTTGATACTATCCGGAACATTAAAAAGAAAAAATTATAAGGAATCAAAAAAATTGCAAAATGCAATCTATGCCCAACGGATTACACCGACCAAGAAAACGGATTTTTTTTTGGTTCGACCCGTAATCGTATACAAAATGGAGTCCGGTATCAAAAAATTAGTCAAACTTTTTACGCAGGATCCCTTACAGGAAAGGGATAATTTGGAACTTCAGATTGTCAATTATATTCTTTATGGAAATGGAAAAACGATTCGAGAAATTTCTAAGACAAGCAAAAAATTAGTGCGGACTTGCTTAGTCTTGAATTGGGATCAAGACAAAAAGGGTTCTTCTCTCGACGAGGCCCGTGCTTCCTTTGTTGAAGTAAGCACAAATGGTCTTATTAGGGATTTTATAAGAATCGCCTTAGCGAAATCCCCTATTTCATATATCAGAAAAAGAAATGATCCGTCCGGTTCAGGATTGATTGAGTCAGAACATACCAATCGCAATCCGTTTTATTCTAGTTCCTCCAAGGGAAAGATTCCGCAATCACTTCTTAGCCAAAATTACGGAACTATTCGTATGTTGTGGAATAGAAAAGAGGAATACCGATCTTTGATAATTTTGTCATCATCTAATTGTTTTCAAATCGGACCATTCAACGGTGGAAAATGTAACAATGGTCGAAAAGAATCAATTAAGAGAAATCCTCTAATTCCAATTAGGAATTCATTAATCCCTTTAGGAATTCAAATTTCGAATTCTTTTTCACTGTTCCGTTTAATAACTCATAATCATACCTCGGTAACTAAATATTTTCAACTTGACAATTTAAAACAAGCTTTTCCAGTATTGAAATATTATTTAATCGACGAAAACGGGCGAATTTATAATCCCGATCCATCCATCGTTTTGAACCCATTTCATTTAAATCGGTATTTTCTCCATCATAATTATCATCAGAATGATTGTGAAAAAATATCCACAATAATGAGTCTTGGGCAATTTATTTGTGAAAATGTATGTATAGCTAAAAATGGACCACATCTAAAATCGGGTCAAGTTCTAATTGTTCAAGTTGATTCTGTAATAATAAGATCGGCTAAGCCTTATTTAGCCGCCCCGGGGGCAACTGTTCATGGCCATTGTGGGGAAATCCTTTACGAAGGAGACCTATTAGTCACATTTCTATATGAAAAATCGAGATCTAATGATATAACACAGGGACTTCCAAAAGTGGAACGGGTGTTAGAGGCGCGTTCGTTTGATTCAATATCCATGAACTTAGAAAAGAGAGTTGTCGGTTGGAAAAAGCATATAACAAGAATTCTTGGAATTCCCTGGAGATTTTTGGTTGGTGCTGAGCTAACTATAGTGCAAAGCCGTATCTCTTTGGTTAATAAGATTCAAAAGGTTTATCGATCCCAAGGGGTGCAGATCCATAATAGACATATAGAAATTATTGTACGTCAGATAACATCAAGAGTCTTGGTTTCAGAAGACGGAATGTCTAATGTTTTTTCACCCGGAGAAGTAATTGAATCCTTGCGAGCTGAACGAATGGGGCGTGTTTTGGAAGAAGCAATCTATTACCGAGCTTTATTATTGGGAATAACAAAAACATCTCTGAATACTCAAAGTTTCATATCCGAAGCGAGTTTTCAAGAAACCGCTAGAGTTTTAGCAAAAGCCGCGCTCCGGGGGCGTATCGATTGGTTGAAAGGGCTGAAAGAGAACGTTGTTATAGGGGGTATAATACCTGTTGGTACCGGATTCAAAAGATTAGTACACCGTTCACGCCCAAGAAAAGATAATGGGATCTTCTTGGAAATCCCAAAAAATTATTTTTTCAGGGGAGAAATTAGAGGAGAAATAAAAGATATCTTATTCCATTACAGAGAATTCTTTGATTTTATCATTTCAAAGAATTTTTGTGATACATCATCAGGGCAATCATTTCTAAGATTTAATGATTACTAAGAGCCAATTCATACCTTTAATCAGAACTATACGCGTTCATTTGGTTTAGAAATATTTGATTTGGAAATACTGATTAAGGATAATAACGATAGAAAAAATTTATGGACCGGTCGTGTAGCAATGATCGTGTATCAACTGCCTCTCTTTGGTAGAGGAGAAGGTTCCATCGGAACAATTATTTATTTCTATTTCAGGGTACATCGTCTCTCTTTTTTTTTTTTTTTTGAAAAAAGAAAAGAGGGAGAAAGAAAGTGTGGGGATAAATGACAAAAGGATATTGGAACATAACTTTGGAAGAGATGTTAGAAGCGGGAGTTCATTTAGGTCATGATACTAGGAAATGGAATCCTAGAATGACACCTTATATATATGCAAAGCGTAAAGGTATTCATATTACAAATCTTACTCGAACGGCTCGTTTTTTATCCGAAGCTTGTGATTTAATTTTTGATGCAGCGAGTAGGGGAAAGCAATTTTTAATTGTTGGTACTAACAAAAAAAATAAAGCAGCTGATTCAGTAGCGCGGGCTGCAATAAAGGCTCGCTGTCATTATGTTAATAAAAAATGGCTTGGCGGTATGTTAACGAATTGGTATATCACAGAAACACGACTTCATAAGTTCAGGGACTTGAGAAAGAAACAAAAGACGAGGAGATTCAAGCGTCTTCCGACTAGGTTGAAGAGAGAATTATCTCGCTTAAAAAGATATTTGGGCGGGATTCAATATATGACAAAGTTACCCGATATTGTAATAATCGTTGATCAGCAAGAAGAAGATAAGGCTCTTCAAGAATGTATCACTTTGGGAATTCCAACGATTTGTTTAATCGATACAAATTGTGACCCGGATCTCGCAGATATTTCGATTCCAGCTAATGATGACACTAGAGTTTCAATCCGAGTAATTCTTAACAAATTGATATTTGCAATTTGCGAGGGTTATTCTAGCTATATACGAAATTTTTGATTAATAATAAGATAAATCAATCGTTTAAATATAAGATAGATTAATTTATTATTTGTAGAAACTCTATCGATTTTTTGAATCGATTACTATTACTATTACCGAATCACACAAAAAAGATAAGAATAACTTAACTGGGAATATTATGTGATGAGTTGGTATACAAAATAAAAAATTGAAGTAAACAAGTCGAAAAGATAGATGTTTGAATCAAAATAATTCTTTTTAAGTTCTATTTATTTCAGAGGGCAATATGAATGTTTTATTATGTTACATCAACACATTCAAAATGTTATACGATATTTCCGCTGTAGAAGTAGGCCAACATCTCTATTGGAAAATAGGGAGTTTCCAAGTCCATGCCCAAGTACTTATTACTTCTTGGGTTGTAATTGGTCTTTTAATAGTTTCATCCATTCTAGCTGTTCGTAATCCACAAACGATTCCTACTTACGGTCAGAATTTCTTTGAATATGTCCTCGAATTCATTCGAGACGTGAGCAAAACACAGATTGGAGAAGAATACGGTCCGTGGGTTCCCTTTATTGGAACTATGTTTCTCTTTATTTTTGTTTCGAATTGGTCAGGGGCTCTTTTACCTTGGAAAATCATACAGTTACCTCATGGGGAGTTAGCCGCACCCACAAATGATATAAATACTACGGTCGCATTAGCTTTACTCACGTCAGTAGCCTATTTCTACGCGGGTCTTTCCAAAAAAGGATTGGGTTATTTTGGTAAATATATTCAACCAACTCCAATTCTATTACCGATTAACATCTTAGAAGATTTTACAAAACCGTTATCGCTTAGTTTTCGACTTTTTGGAAATATATTAGCTGATGAATTAGTGGTTGTTGTTCTTGTTTCTTTAGTACCTTTAGTGGTTCCTATACCTGTCATGTTCCTGGGATTATTTACAAGCGGCATTCAAGCTCTTATTTTTGCAACTTTAGCTGCTGCTTATATAGGCGAATCCATGGAGGGTCATCATTGACTAATTTTAGAAATAGTTTTGTCTTTTTTTTTTGAGCTAAGCCCACCGCAATGTATGCGGGACTCAAGATAATCTACTTAAGGAGCATAAAAATGAAATGAAACATTCAACTCAAATTTCAATTTGAGCTTATATATTAATTCATTAAATTATTTAGAAATATATTTTATTTCTATATATAGAAATAAAATATTCTCAACTACTATAATATCTCAAATACTCTATTAAATAATATGAATATTATTTACGATTTTTTATAATAGTAATAAAAAAGGATTACGATAATTGGGGAATTGAAAAAAAAAAGGAAAGAGATCCACCTAAAAGATCTTTTTCCAAAAATCCCTATTTGGCCAATTTCTACACACCTTCAATCAATATTATCTTTCTTTCTATTGATATACTATACTGCTTGTTTAGTATTGTTTTGTTTTCGTTTGTTCATTCCATTATAAATTCAAAATGCAATACAATATTACAAGTTAGACCATAGGCTGAATAAAAAATAGAATTCTTCTTCTTCTAATATTTTGCTATCTGTTTACGATGTGCGATTAAAAAAATATATACATATACTATAGAATGGATTCTCCTTTTATTCATTCAATTCAACGATTGACCAAAATCGAATTTGAATAAATAATCAATTAGATGAACTTAGACCAATTATTTTAGGCTGATTCTATTCATGTGATAGAATAATAAATAGAAAGGGGTTTCAAAAACCAAGATTCAAAAAAGAGTATTATTTCCATTCGGAATTTGGAATTACTTTAATTGGATAAATCTTAGTCGTGGTATATATAAGTTATAATTCGTTGGTTGTATCATTAACCATTTCTTCTTTTCTTTATTTTGGTGCGAGGAACTTATCATGAATCCATTGATTTCTGCCGCTTCTGTTATTGCTGCTGGATTGGCCGTTGGGCTTGCTTCTATCGGACCTGGGGTTGGTCAAGGTACTGCTGCAGGCCAAGCTGTAGAAGGAATCGCTAGACAACCGGAGGCGGAGGGAAAAATACGGGGTACTTTATTGCTTAGTCTGGCTTTTATGGAAGCTTTAACAATTTATGGGCTGGTTGTGGCATTAGCGCTTTTATTTGCGAATCCTTTTGTTTAAGCCATATCTTTTTTATTTTTTTTTCCACTTTTCCGTTTTTTTATTTCGAATCCTATTCTATTAAGTTAAGATTGAATCCCGATCATTTATTCGTTGCAACGAGAACCCATAGGATGGACTCATTTGAGGGTGAGGAATCACTCTATCAATTCTCCTTCTTCCTACCCTTTTCTAGTCCAATGGAACTCCTCGATTTTAGATTCTAAAGTCAAGTCTTTTTTAAGAAAAAAAAAGAGTGTTGCTGCAAACGAAGTATTTCGAAATTGACATGAAATTTGGGACCTCATTCTCCATTCTAATAAATATTATTTTTGTGTCTTCTGGCAAATTTTCCAATTCAAATTCCAAAATATTATATATATAATATATTAAAAAAATGAAAAAAAAAAAGAGATAAAATAGATAAATAAAATTAGAAAGATAATTAGTCTATCTATAACTATAAGAGGAGAAAATATGAAAAATGTAACCGATTCTTTCCTTTCTTGGCCACCCGCCGGGAGTTTCGGTTTTAATACCGATATTTTAGCAACAAATCTAATAAATCTAAGTGTAGTACTTGGTGTATTGATCTTTTTTGGAAAGAGGGTGTGTGCGAGTTGTTGTTTTTTCAAGAATAGGCTGGATCCAACCAACTGCATTTTTTTTTCGTCTGCGAAAGGGTGCATGATCCCGCGAATAACTTCTGAATAAATTAAGAAATCATATTTAAGAACCACAGCATTTCGTGATTCATTGGTAAATCCACTTCACTTTGATTCTCTATCAACCAATAATGCGGAACCATTAACATGGTTAAAGCTAAACAGTTTGAAGTCTAGACGCAGCACTGTATTCTTTCTACTACTATGTTAATCTGTTAATGCAGAAATGGTTTCAAAAAAAAAAATAGTTAGAATTACTTTTTCGACATAGAGCACTCGTGTCGATAAGATTTTTTGAACCCTATGGGGAAAAGTTGAAAATAAAATGCGAAAAATGGGCATTTTAGTTCACGTCTCTTTTTATCCAATGCAGAATTGATGGCCTATGTATAACGTAATTAAGAATTCTTTTGATTTGCAGAAAAAAAAAAAAAAGAAACAACTTTGCTGACAATTATTTGTTTGGTCAGAACAGTCCCCCTAATATTCTGGCCTCGTACTTGTATTAGTGATCATTATCAATCTTTTTTTTTTTTAGAATATGAATAGAGGACAGGCTCATTGAAAAAAAAGAATATGGGAATCTCAAATCTCTTTTTTTCATAAGTAATTGAGCGTGAGAGCCAAATGAATTGAAAGATTCATGTTTGGTTCGGGAAGAGATCACGGAAGTTTTTGAAATAAATGTAAAGATAATCTACTTTCATTAAATGATTTATTAGATAATCGAAAACAGAGAATTTTGACGACGATTCGAAATTCAGACGAACTACGTGAAGGGGCCATTGAAAGGCTGGAAAAAGCTCGGGCCCGCCTAAAAAAAGTGGAAATGGAGGCGGATCGGTATCGGTCGAATGAATACTCTGGGATAGAACAATCTAGATTGAATTTGATTCATTCAATTTCTCAGACTTTGGAACAACTAGAAAATTACAAAAATGAAAGCATTCGTTTTGAACAACAAAGGGCAATTAATCAAGTCAGACAACGGGTTTTCCAACAAGCCCTACTGGGAGCTCTAGGAACTCTGAATAGTTGCTTAAACAACGAGTTACATTTACGTACCATCAGTGCTAATATTGGCATGTTTGGGGCGATGAAAGAAATAACTGATTAGTCCTTCGACTGCGATAGAGGCATTATCTTTTTCTTTTTTTTTTTTTTTAAGAATTCACAAATACCCATGGGAACCTTTCAGGCAGATGAGATTTTTAATATTATTCGTGAACGTATTGAAAAATATAATACAGAAGTGAAGATTGTAAATACTGGTACTGTACTTCAAGTAGGTGATGGCATTGCTCGTATTTACGGTCTTGATGAAGTAATGGCGGGTGAATTGGTAGAATTCGAAGAGGGTACAATAGGCATAGCTTTGAATTTGGAAGTGGATAATGTTGGTGTTGT